TGGATTAGTTCGATCCAAAACTTGAGATAATGGGTGTAATCCGAAAAAGGATTCATAAGTAGTTGTTAACGGGGTTGAAGTTACCAAATTTTGAGGAGTAGGTATCAATTTATGCCTAATTGCTCCGCCTATAGTTCCCTTAACTATATTTTCTAAACGAGCCAGAGCCAACCCGAGCTGGTCTTGTAAAAGATCCGCTACAGAGCGAATACGTTTATTTTTCAAATGATTCATATCATCAAGTGTACCCATTCCAAATTTCATCCCAATCAAATGATCGGCAGCTGCTAATATATCTCGTGGTAACAAAAATATATTGTTCTGAGGTATATTAAGATTAAGTCTCCAGTTAATATTTCGGCGACCAATCCTTCCTAATTCACACCTTTGGTGAAAGAATTTTTTTTGTAATTCCTTACATAAGGATTCAGAAAATATTGGATCCCCACCTACACAAGAAAATTGTTGATAAAACTCCAAAATAGCATTTTCTTTTGACCCAATTTTTTTTTTCTCCTTATCGGTCAAGAAAGATAAGAAAATTTCAGGGTAGCAAACATTCTCTAGAATTTCTCTTAGATTCGAACCCATAGCTGATGATAGAACTAGAATAGATATTTTCTGTTTCCTACTCACACGAGCCCATATTCTTGCTTTTTTATCAATCTCTAATTCTAACCTGCCTCCCCAATCTGATATTATGGTGCCAGTATAGACGGAAATCCCGTTATGATCCAATTCTGACTGGTAATAGATACCAGGACTTTGTAATATTTGATTGATCACAATTCTGTATATTCCGTTTACTATAGAAGTTCCAAGGGAATTCATTAAAGGAATGTTTCCAATAAAAATTCTTTGTTCTTGCATATTCCTACTGGTTTTCCAAATTAATCCCGCGGATACATATAATTCAGAAGAATATGTAAGTGATTCATAGACAGCATCTCGTTCTTTTATCAGAGGTTCTACCAATTGATATGTTTCCACAAATAATTGAAATTCAATTTCGTGATCTATATCTTCAATTTTTGGAAATTTAGAAAGTTCTTCTATTAAACCCTGATCAATAAACCGATAAAACCCTTCAAATTGTATCTGATTAAATCCGGGGATTGTAGATGTTCCCTCTTTTCCATCCCCGAGCATCTTTTTTGAATTTCCCATTTATCCGTTTATTGAAAAAATCCCATCCCATCTCTCATTCTTCACCGAATCATATCCATAGAATTCGATCTAGTAATAATGGAATTTCTATTCTGTTTACTGAATCACATGAAATTTTATCCAACTCCAAGATATATGGAATGTATGAAATACGTATGAACGGAGACTAGATTCAATTGGAATTTTTTATAAGAAAGAGATCCAAATGGAAAATAATTGAGAAATACCACTGGAACTTATGGAGTTTTGTAAAGACTAAAAAAAAGTAATTTCATTTTCACCTATGATATTACATATTCCAATTGGATTGCATACCATAAAAAATGTATTCATGATTGGATCTGTTTGAGCAGATAAACATATAATAAATAGAAAACTTTTTTTTTTAACCGCTTTACTTTTTCATGTATTTTTATTTCATTGTTAAAAAAAATATTTGCAGAAAAGATATTTATTTTTACCTATTTTGATTTTTAATAGAATATTTAGAATATCCTTGAATTGAAGTAGGTAAGAAAACTTGTGTTTTTTTATTTATTAATTTTGTTTATTATTAAAATAAAAAAGAATGCACAGATATATATGTCTCTTTTTCTTCTTTTCTTGTGGTACAGTTCTATTTGGGACAGCACATGTTGTGCTCTATAAAAAATTCAATTTTCTCTTGAATGTATTCAATGAAAAATTGAAATAAAAAAATTTATTACGAATTACTCCTCAAAAGCATCCCTAGAGAGATAAAATACCCCATTATAGAGCTATAGCTCTATAAACAACGTAACGTATGTTCTGATTCTGGGGTTTACATATACTCATCATTACTGTTATAATTGAAATTGAAGAAGATTTATTTTTAATTGAAAAAACTCAATTTATATTAGTTATAAATCTATTTCTAATGATTTTATTATATTATTAGAAATAGAAATCAAAAAATGTAGATTTTAATTAAAAAATGGTCATGAATTTACAGTCAAATTTACAGTCAATAGTTAATGGTTCTGATTTGTACTGGATTCTATATTTTATTTTGTGACTTAAAATCTATATCTTTTTTTTCGGAGTTGAAAAAAAAAAGATAAAATTTGAATCTAGTTTATATCGTTTTGGCGGCATGGCCGAGTGGTAAGGCGGGGGACTGCAAATCCTTTTTCCCCAGTTCAAATCCGGGTGCCGCCTCAACAACAGACTTGAAATCCCCTATTAGAACTATAACAAATATAACTATAACAAACGTAGGAAAAGACTCCGGATACTTTCTTTTCGTGATTCTAAGCCCCTGGCTCTCGAGGTTCTATTCTCTAACCTAAAGTTTTGCCTATCAGAATCAGAAAAGGTAAGGTGGTTGAGAGAAATCCGTCTGAGTCTTCAATTAGATTGGATAGCCAGAGAGGGAATTAAATTAATAATTTTGGAAAGCACCTAAGATACTTTGGATACAGATTCATGAAAGTCTCGTAATGCTCAGACATTCAATCAATATTAGATTAGATAAAGAATTACCTTTCGTTTTACTTCCAAAAATAAAAAACGATAAAAGAAAGAAAACGTATTATTCTTTCTACATATGAGTCAGATTACTTGGATACTTCTAAAAGTATGCATTTACTTGTGTTTACATCTTGTCGATTCTACTAGAAATTCTATAATTAAGAATAACTCATTATAAGATAAGTGAATTTTTTGGAGTAGTTCATCGATGTTGACCAAATACCTCTCCCTTTTTTTGACTCTGCACCAGTGATTTCACTATTATTAGTGAACAATAATGGAATAGTTTCTTCATATTCATAGAAATAGGGGACAAAATTCACATGGATATAGTAAGTCTCGCATGGGCTGGTTTAATGGTAGTTTTTACATTTTCCCTCTCTCTCGTAGTGTGGGGAAGAAGCGGACTCTAGAAGTACTACTAATTGCGGTAATAATCAAACTCTATCAACCTGTATCAATTGTTTTAGTTTTCTAGACCGGTCGGCAAATTTTTTTAATATTTTTTTATTTTTTGTTTTATTGACTCATTTTCTATTTTTATATCAGGGTTTACACCGTTAACCATTCATGGGGTAACCCCTTTTCGAAATCTGAAGAAGTTTACATCAAATTCGGATTATCTGTATTAAATGGATCAAACAAATGAAATTGAGAAAGTATGTACATACATTTAATATTCTATTTAATTTATATTGACATTTCTAAAGAAAAAGAGAGATATGGGTGGATTCCTTTATATTAAGATAGTTCACTTGTATCTTTATACATTACAATAACCATAATGGCTAGTATGGTAGAAAGAGATCTCTTTCTACCATACTAGCGGGCCCCTTAGGCTACTACTACTACTGAGTCTAATGGATTCCTTCATTTAAGACGAGAAGTTGAAATCTTTTTTTTTTTTATTGATAATCAAATTGTATTTAAATTAATTATTTTGACTAACCGTTTTTACGTAAATTATAAGCAAAAAAGCAGTAGGAATGAGAATGAAGAGTGCAGTAGCAATAAATGCAAGAATATTTACTTCCATAATTTAATCGTTTATTATTATTTTTTTTTCTTTAGAATATCTCGGGATTTAATCCCATAGAGATGAGAAATCTTTCGCTTGTAAACTCACTCAGATGAATTAGATTTCGATGATATCGAATGAAAGAAATATCATGAATAACAATATCGGAACTATAAAATCGATTCATCGTCAAGAATTTAATAGTATAACATAGGAAGATCTTTTATCCACACCGAATACATAATGAGATTCCCGATCCAATCAATAAATATTTATTTATGATTCTTTTTCCCCGCTTTCTTTTCTACAACCTAATACTTTACTTTCCTTGTACAACCATCTGATGAAATATGATAAAAAACCTTTTCTACTTCGATTGTTTACAAAAAGAGTTTCTAAAGAAACTTAAATAAACAATAGAAATCAAATAGAGAAAACAAGTACGAAGTTCAATTTAAAATTTAAAAAATTTTTAAAGGGTCTATCATCTTGTTGGAAAACAAAGAAAGGGAATGTGATAAAGAGATAAAGACGAGTCCCGGTAAAAAAACTAGAATATTCCAAAAAAGTAACTGTTTCAATTTTCTTACGAGTTTTTTCTTCGATATCGACTCTAATCTTTAAAAAGAGCATATTCATTAAGGGAAGACTAATTTTATCTTTATTTTTTAAATATCCTCTTTCCTTGGTTGGATTCGAACTATTTTTAATTCCTTGACTTCATAGAAATAAAAGTATATATAGGTACTCTTGGCAAACGTATTATACGCTATCCTATTTAATTTTCCTACACGAGTTAATGGGAAATTAATTGACAAAAAGCAGAAACCCCATACAGTATCTCTTTCTTTAAGTGTTTAATGCTCTCAATAATTATAATTATACTAATTTACATATGTCTCTCTACCATCAATCGGTGCTAGTTAAAATAATGTAAATAGCCCTTTCTTTTGCTTGATGAAAAAAGAAAAAAAAAAAAGGGGGGGGGTTATGTCTTTTTTTTTTATTGAATCCACCGGGACTGACGGGGCTCGAACCCGCAGCTTCCGCCTTGACAGGGCGGTGCTCTGACCAATTGAACTACAATCCCATGGAAATCAAGTGGGGTAGCTTAAATATTCCTTATTATGATTTCATTTTAATCATTTCAATGTGAGATTCAAATTAGTGTTGTAACAAAGAAAGTCACAAGTGATATATTGATATCTATATGGATATCACTTTAGTGATAGCAAGACGGATTACTGGTAATCCTTTGATTATTATAAAATCAATTGATAATCTATTTTTTATTGTAAAAAATAGATTATTTTCTCGACTCTGT